CAAGAAAGAATGGATTCCGAAAAGGAAACAAAATTTTTAAATTTTTTATTCGATGCAATTAGAACTGATACTAAAACTAAAAAAAGAAAAAAAAAGATTATTGGAATAAAAGAAATCAGTAAAAACGTCCCTCGATGGTCATTCAAATTAATCAATGAATTAGAACAACAGGAAGGAGAGGGGGAAGAAGAAGTACCCATTGATTATCAGATTCGTTCAAGAAAAGCCAAACGTGTAGTGGTTTTTACTGATAATCGGCGAAATAATGATAATAAAGATATTACAAATCCTGATAAAACAGACGAAGTGGCTTTGATACGCTATTCGCAACAATCGGATTTTCGTCGAGACATAATCAAAGGGTCTATGCGAGCACAAAGACGTAAAACAGTTATTGGGGAACTCTTTCAAGCAAATGCGCATTCTCTCCTCTTTTTGAACAGAATATACAAACCACACCTTCTTTTTTTTGATACCTCCGGAGTAATGAAACTCATTTTTCGAAACTGGATGGGAGAGGAAGCAGAACTAAAAATTTCAGATTATGATTATATAGATATAGAAGAAAAAAAAGAGAAGGACAAAAAAGAAGAGAACAAAAGAAAGGAAAAAGCACGAATAGAAATAGCAGAAGCCTGGGATACCATCCCACTCGCACAAGCAGTAAGAGGTTTAATGTTAATAACTCAATCGACTCTTAGAAAATATATTCTATTACCTTCATTAATAGTAGCTAAAAACATTATCCGTATACTACTATTGCAATTTCCTGAATGGTCTGAGGATTTCAAGGAATGGAATAGAGAAATACATATTAAATGCACCTATAATGGCGTTCAATTATCAAAAAGAGAATTTCCAAAAAATTGGTTAATAGACGGCATTCAGATAAAAATACTATTTCCCTTCTGTCTAAAACCTTGGTACGGGTCTAAATTAGGGTCTTCTTATATAGATCGAATGAAAAAGAAAAGGCAAAAACAAAAAGATGATTTTTCTTTTTTAACAGTTTGGGGAATGGAGACTGAACTTCCTTTTGGTTCTCCCCGAAAACGGCCTTCCTTTTTTGGACCTATTTTAAAGAGACTCGAAAAAAAAATTGGAAACTTCAAAAAAAAATCTTTTCTAATTTTACAAGTTTTAAAAGCAAGAACAAGATTTTTTCTAACTATCTCAAAAAAAACAAACAAATGGTTTAGCAAAAGTATTCTATTTTTAAAAATAATACTAAAAGAAATTTCAAAAATAAAAAGAATTCTATTTAGTAGATTGAAAGAAGTAGATAAATCAAGCGAAACGAAAAAAGAAAAAGATTCTATAACGTATAATCAAATAATTTATGAATCCGTGAATCAAATTAGATCTACAAGTTGGACAAATTCTTTACTAACAGAAAAAAAAACGAAGGATCTAACTGATAGAACAAGTACAATTAGAAAAAAAATAGAAAAAATTACAAAAGAAAAAAAAAAAGTGATTCCAGGAATAAATGTTAGTCCTAATACTACTAAAAGTAGTTCGAATGCTAAAAGATTCGAATTCCCAAAAACTATTTGGCAAATATTAAAAAGGCGCAGCGCTCGGTTAATTCGTAAATTTTATTTTTTTATAAAATTTTTCATTGAAAAGATATACATAGATATACTTGTATCTATGATTAATATTCCCAGAATGCATACAAAACTTTTTCTTGAATCTACAAAAACTCTTATTGATAAACCCGTTTTAAATATTCAAAAAAATCATGAAAAAGGTAATAAAACTAATAAAACGAAAATTGACTTTATTTCAACTATACAAAAACCCTTTTATAATATTAGTAATAATAATTCACAGAATGTTGATGGATTATCCTCCTTCTCACAAGTATATGTATTTTACAAATTGTCACAAATCCAAGTTCTTAAATTAAACAAGTTAAGATCTATTCTTGAATATCACAGAACACCCCTTTTTCTTAAAACTTCACTAAAAACTTATTTTGGAATTGGAAGACAAGGAATAATTGATTCTGAATTCAAAGCTAAGAAACTTCAGAACTCGAAAAAAAATAAATGGAAAAACTGGTTAATAGGTCATTATCAATACCATTTATCTCAGATTAGATGGTCTAAATTAATAGCACAAAAATGGCAAAATAGCACCAATCAATGCCATACAATTCAAGATACAAATTTAAAGAAAGAGGATTCATATGAAAAAGAAGAATTAAGTTATTATAAAAAACAAAGCGATTACAAAGTATATTTATTATCAAATCAGAAAGAGAATTTTCAAAAATACTATAATCTTTTATCTTATAGATCTATTAATTATGAAAAGAAAGAGGACCCACCCATTTATAGATCACCATTACAAGTAAATAAGACTCAAAAGAATTCTTATAATTACAATACACAGAAAAGAAAAACATTTGATAGATTAGCCTATATCCCTATCAATAATTTTCTAGGCAAAAGTGATATTATATATATGGAAAAAAATACAGATCGAAAATATT